TATTTGCAATTAAAAAAAAAAATCAAATAGATTTATTTTTTTTTCTTAGTGATTTAGAATATAACATCAATGTAGTGTTATTATATAATAATCCGTTTATATATTAAAAAAATCTGGTTGGGTTTTTCTCTTGATTGAATACAGAAAAAGAAAAGCATTGCCTTTTTGTTGTTCTTCGCTAGATGTAGGTAAGGTATACGAAGAAAAGTCTTATTTTTCATTGTTGAAAATGAAACTTACCAAAGAGATTCGTTTTTCAACAAACTTTGGTTTGTCCAAAAATCCATTGGGTTATTCCCTAGGTATACGTGAATTATTTTTTGGAGTTTTTCACCAGGTTCGTGTTATGATTTTTACTTATTAAATTTAATAAAGTTAGGTAGACCAAAGACAAGTAGTATCAAGAACTTAAACTTTACCCCTTGAGGATAGTAAATGTTATATAGAATTTTCCTCCGAAGATTAATCACAAAAGGTTGATTCGTTTATCGACGATTGGATAAATATCGATTCGATTCATTCAAACGTGAGTTATTTTCGTGGAATCATTTGGTTTGGATGAACCCACCGGTCAGTTACAAGCAACAAACAACAATGAAGAAATTCAAATTATACAATTTTGTATTTCAAATTTTCATTTTATTTTATAGGGCTATACGGACTCGAACCGTAGACCTTCTCGGTAAAACAGACCAAACTTATTATTATCAAAATGATTTGAACTGTTTCAAAGACCCAACATGCATTTTTTTTTGCATTGGGCTCTTTCATTAACTGATAGAAATATCAGCCAATCCGCCATATTTTTTCTTAACATAAAAATAAGATAAGGAGATGGCTCCACGTGCTCTGATTCATTATTTGGGATTATGATCCAGGAGCACTACCAAAGTGTTTCAAAGGTGGGATTATCTTGACGTAGGTTTGCCTATGGCCTAGATCATTGTTAGTTAAATGAAGTCTCTATCGTTCGGCTTAAAAAAAAAATTATGAAACTTCATACACCTTAAAGTTCATAGGACGAAAAGAGATTTGTTGAGGGCCTTGTACTCATTATGCCTAGCATTGAATGTACTGGTATTCACCTTATCAATATCTCAAATCAATGGTGGGATCTGCTTGGTACCTAAAGGGGGCACCCAAATCAGATCAAACCCTTTGTCAGGCTATTGTTCCCTCAAAGTTATGGAGTAAGACATTGATTTCTCAATAAGATCCAATTTTTTGATTGTATGACGGACTCCCTTGAAAATCATTGGCGCGCGTGTAAACGAGGTGCTCTACCAACTGAGCTATAGCCCTTACTTAATGCTTGTAATGCCTATTTTATCATGTATATAATTTCTTGTCAAGATGAATATTCTATAATCGAACATCCCAATTTTTGGAGTGGTCTTACTTAGCTTAGTATTGCTTAGAAGTAATATGATATTTATAATCCATCGATGGGATGGGTTCCATTTGGTTTTCTTTCAGATGAGAAATGGCCTACTTAACTCAGCGGTTAGAGTATCGCTTTCATACGGCGGGAGTCATTGGTTCAAATCCAATAGTAGGTAGAACTTATTAGATACCAGAGTCAATGGTATCTAATAAGTTTTTTTGCCCCATTTCTTTCGTTTTTTTTTTAATTGCGTTCGAGCCAAATTGGATTCTGCTTGATTGGATTATGTCGAGTGAATCCAATCAAAATAGGGTTTCAAAACAGCACTTTTTTAATTATTCGAAGGCCCCAACCTGTTATGAAATCGCATTGACAGCTTCGACCCTTGTCCTAGCTCGTCGGAGAGCTAGATTTGCCTCAATTATTTGTCTCTTTCCTTCCGCTTTTCTCAAATTAGCTTCTGCTATTTCAAGAGTTTGCAGAGCTTCTTTTGGATCAATATCACTCCCCTTTTCGGCATCATTTACTAAAACAGTGATCTCATTATTGCCTATTCTAGCAAAACCACCCATTAGAGCCATCGTTAACCACTGGTCCTTAAGACGTATTCTCAAAATCCCTATATCCACAGCTGTAGCAATAGGAGCATGATTTGGTAATACACCAACTTGACCACTATTCGTAGATAAAATGATTTCTTTCACTTCTGAATCCCAGACAATTCGATTAGGGGTCAGTACACAAAGATTTAAGGTCATTTCTTCAAATTGCTCTCCATTTCTAAGTTCATAGCCTTCGTGGTAGCTTCATCGATATTACCTACCAAATAAAAGGCCTGTTCAGGAAGACCATCTAATTCTCCGGAAAGGATCAATTGAAACCCTCTAATGGTTTCTGCTAGACCAACATATTTCCCTGGCGAACCAGTAAATACTTCTGCTACAAAAAAGGGTTGTGATAAGAAACGCTCAATTTTGCGCGCTCTTGCTACGGTTAAACGATCCTCTTCGGATAATTCGTCCAACCCAAGGATAGCTATAATGTCCTGAAGTTCTTTATAACGCTGTAAAGTTTCCTTAACTCTTTGCGCAGTTTCATAATGCTCCTCACCAACGA